CATGAACGGTTCCCGTAGGTTGCGCGCCTTTTTCAAGGAAATATAGAATAGCAGGAACGTTTGAATAAGTTTGATTCTTTATTGGATCATAAAAACCGACTTTCCGAAGATCTCTTCCTTCTCTTCGGGATCGCACATCAATTGCAACGATTCGATAGATGGCTCATTGGGATAGATACCCCTTAGAAACGTATAGGAGGCTTTCTCCTCGTACGGCTCGAGAAAGAATGATTCTAATTTATGTCATAATATATAACTAGAGTGGCAAATGGATTCATAAAATCATAAATTCAATTAAACTATGATTTTAGATTTTATTCATTTTTTTATTCTTCACTTCCCGAAAAAACCGAAAAGAATAAAATCATTCGTACTTATAACTCAAGTTGGATAGGATAATTCTCAAAGAGTTCAAAGGAAAATCTTGAGTCCTTAGCATTTAATTTATTGAGCTGTCTTTAACCCATTTTTTTGTCTCATTTTAGAATCCATTTTGTTATTCCTTATTTTATTCTGCTCAAGTTGTTGAGACAATTGAAAATGGCGTTTTCTTGTTCCAAGATCGTTTATCTTTGTTTTTGAATCATTGGGTTTAGACATTACTTCGGTGATCCTTAATCATTTCAAAATGGCAGCAACATACCTTTTGTGATTTATTGACTGTCGAAGAGTGATACGAACGATTGATTCCCGTGTGATACACTTTTGGAAATAGTTTTCCCAATTCCAACAAAAGTTTCAAATCCAAAAGGAAATTTTGTTAGAATGGAATCTTTTCCATTTCTATATCGAAGATATGCTTACGAAGTTGTTCCAACTTATTGATTGACATTAACCCTAGATCCTTACCTCTAAATTCATCTTTTCTGCTCGAGCTCCATCGTGTACCATTTACTTTAACTCACAACCCAACCAAATGGGGGTTCTAGTAGAACAGAACAAACTATGTCGAGCCAAGAGCACCTCAGAATTCCTATATAAAAAATGGTGGGTGTAAGAACCCACAACCGATCATGTCCTTCAAGTCGCACGTTGCTTTCTACCACATCGTTTTAAACGAAGTTTTACCATAACTTCCTCTCGTTTGGAACCGGTATGGAATTGATTCAATATGGAATCATGAATAATCATTGGCTCAATCGATGCATATATAATAATACAGAACTTTATTTTTTTATTTGTATGGGTATTTTTTCTGGAGAAGTCTCAACAAGAATTTAAGTTTATTAACCCCATATTACATATATAAGTTATGAATTAACACAATTTATAAAGAATACAAATAAACGAATTCTTCTTTCAATCTGCATCGTCAACAGATTGTTCAAGACAGATCAATCATGAAAAATCCAATTCTTTTTTTTTTATCGAACAATTAAACTAAAACTAAAGAAGGGTCTTTAATCGGGTTTCCAATACCGGAACAGAATGAATATACTCATTAACCAAATAGGCTAGTCCAATGACCGGGGAGGGGGAAGTTTCTCGATAGGAATAGATTTCGAAATTTCACACTTCTTCGAATACCAAGGAGAGTGATTTTGAATTTTAAAAATGTACTACTTCGACATCATTATCATTTATTTGAATCAAGTTTTCCCGTAAAAACCCAATTGAATCATCAATGATTTCACCCAGCTAGATAGATAAAAAAAGGATGTGCTTACAGTATGCTGGACAATCTTGTATAAGCGAAAAGACAAACAGTTGCATACTTTTTTTTTACTTGTTTTGTTCCTATTTTTATCCCAAACAAGTTTTTGGAGCCTTCCCAGTGATGTAATTAAATTAGTACCAAGACAAGAACTTCCTACTGTTCAGAATTCAGCATCAAACATAGAATTAGTTACCCCATTTTTTTCTTTAGAGAAGAATCTAAATATAAAAGAAATTAAGGAATATGGGGATTTTCGCATTTCGATTCAGAATGCAGCATTGCATTGATAATTCAATTAAATGAATTATAGGATGTAAAGTTTTCTAAACTAACTTCAATATGAAGTTGAGCAAGCCGTGCATACACAGGACAGCCCGTCCTGTTTTCTTTTTTAATTATACATTAATCCATATTACTATCCCACCCGGATCACAAATTTATTCTGTATGTCATCGGCACTCAATTCGTTTTATGAGAAAGAAAGTAAAAGATATTCTTCTTTTATGAATCATTAGAAATCGGAAACAAGGAACTATTAAATAAACATTACACTCTTAAACAGAAGATTTTAAATAGAACAAAGCAATCTTTATTCGGATAGAATTGGACGGCTCTGGGACGGAAGGATTCGAACCTCCGAGTCGCGGGACCAAAACCCGTTGCCTTACCGCTTGGCCACGCCCCATTTAGATTTCTATTCAATACTAATAAACACTAATATAGGTGTTGGTCATTCGTCAATTCCCGCCCAAATATCTATGGAATCCGCTCGAGTGTTGCTAATATTTGACACGTGTAGTTGTAAAATTAAACGGAATTTATTGATCATTACATAGAATTCCATTAAGATATTGTATGAAAGTATGATTCCTTCTATTTTCGTTTGAGAATTGAAGGCTTTTTTATTGGGTTAGTCAAAGAAGAAGAAGTATTGGGGGGTCTATTTTGACTTTCTTCATTTTTACCTTATAACTCAATCAAAATACAATTATCTCCAAGAATGAAACATTTGTTATGCTTAATATCTTTAGTTTAATCTGTATCTATCTTAATTCTATACTTCATTCGAGTCATTTTTTCTTTGCTAAATTGCCCGAGGCTTATGCTTTTTTCAATCCAATCGTAGATGTTATGCCAGTCATACCCCTGTTCTTTTTTCTCTTAGCCTTTGTTTGGCAAGCTGCTGTAAGTTTTCGATGAGATCTTTAATACTGTCCTACAAACATTCATGATTTAGTCAAAAAAAATTATAAATCCATTGATAAGATCCGATAAGTCTTACATTAGGAACCCTCAATGTAAACATGGAAATTCTTCGATAAGCGCGATGAATCCAGATCACCGCATTTACTCATTCTGACCTTCTACTTCCAGTGAACAAGGACCCTATCATAATCGTAGGGTCCCCGCAATAACTAATTGTGCGCATGAAAGATAATTTTCATACCGAAAGAGCCTTATTACAAATTTACAAATTACAAAAGAATTTCCGAAAATTCCTTCTTTTTATAGAAACCACCTTATTTCTTGGTTTGGTGTAAAAAGGAATATGTGGTATAAAAATGGATAATCTATTCCCCTTTTTACCAAAAACGATCTTATCTTGGAGATTTTGTCATGCTTACTCTCAAACTCTTCGTTTACACAGTGGTGATATTCTTTGTTTCTCTCTTCATCTTCGGATTCCTATCTAATGATCCAGGACGTAATCCTGGACGTGAGGAATAAAAAAAAAATAAGGGATTTTTTGTTGCTTGATTTCTTCATTTTCTTATGATGACTTGAAAGAAAATCTCAAGTCATCAGAAGAGGCGGAAAGAGAGGGATTCGAACCCTCGGTACGAATAACGCGTACAACGGATTAGCAATCCGACGCTTTAGTCCACTCAGCCATCTCTCCCAATTGAACAAAGGATAATGGCTATGTTACACATGAAGTCAATAAAAAGTCTTCTTCATTTATTTATTCTATCTTTTTATTTTTGTATGTCTATCCATAATCTATAGAATAAAGATAACAGATACAAAAGATACAAATTTTAAATTTTATCCGTTTTCATTTTTCAGTAATAAAATTAGAATTACATTTAGATAAAGGAATACCCACAAAAGTAGAAGTAAAGAATACCTCTTTGATTTCGTACAAAAGCTTCTTTTATTCCCCGGCCTGGCCTGGTTAGTACCCTGGTCAGCACCTAGCCAGACCATTTGTTGTTTTGTTCCAATGAATCATAAATGAAATTATTTCTCTGATTTTAAAACAAAAATACATTGAATCAACGACAATACGTATGGGGGCTGTTTTTATTCCTATATTATAGGGTATAAGTGCCATTTCTTATTATTTTCTTTCTTACTTTTCTTTATCGATTTAGATTAGAAGAAAAAATATTATAACTAACTGTGGATTCTTGCAAATGTCTTTTTATGTTCTGACTTCAATGGTTCTTTCGGACCACACCTCACACCTGTCACTAAATAACTCACCCAGGGTATAACTCATTATTTCAAAAGGCTTTCCTTTGCCTATCTCATCAAGTTCCCCCCGAAAAACACGTCAAGATTCTAATTTCATTTTTTTTGATACTATCTTTATTATGTATGATGCTCTTGTTCGACAAATGGTCCATTCATATACAATAATCACATTGTAGCGGGTATAGTTTAGTGGTAAAAGTGTGATTCGTTCTATTAACAGCTTAAATAGTTAAGGGTTCTTTCGGTTTTATCATATTCCGATTAAAAACTTTATTTCTTAGGAAGGATTTAATCCTTTACCTCTCAATAAACGATTTGAGGAAGAATATACATTCTCGGGATTTGTACCCAAGGGTCAATTATAAATTGAAAAAAAAAAAAATTGGATTATGGAATCGCGAAGCATAATTTTTTTGAGTTGGATAAAGACTTCCAATTGAATGAGTATGAGTAAAGAATCCATGGAGGGAGATACGCAAACGATTTTTTTTTTCTAATCGTAACTAGATCTTCAATTTTTTTGAGGGGGGATTGAAGCAAAATAGCTATGAAAATGAAACGATGACTTTGGTTTACTAAAGCCACCTACATATTGTTTCAGCTCGGTGGAAACACAATTATTCTCCTCAAGATTCGTACAAGTGGAAATAAAGAACGAAGTTACGAATGAATTTTTATAATTCCACTCTTCTAGAAGGATCATCTAAAAAGCAGTTGCTTTGGATGCATTCAGGCAGAAAGGCTGACATAGATGTTATGGATCTCCTTTTTTTTATTGCGTTTACGACTTAGATCTGTAAATCGATCTTCCATAAAGGAGCCGAATGAAACAAAAGTTTCATGTTCGGTTTTGAATTAGAGACGT